AATGATTTTTTTTTTTAGTTAATTGAAAAAACGTCTTAGTATTAACATAGTGGTAGAAAGAATACCCTGCTGTGCCTGGACTTCAAACAATTTAAGTTTTAACCATGTTAATAGTTCCACATTATTGGTTGCTAGAGAATCAAAGTATATTTCTCAACATATAACGAAATGCTATGGTTCTTACATATGATTTCTTTGTTTATTATTTATTCAGAAGTCATTCGTGAAATCATGCACTTTTCGCCCGAATTTCGAATTCGAAACAAAAAATAGGTACAGTTGGTTGAATCCAACCTATTCTTGAAATAAACAACCCGCACACACTCCCTTTCCAAAAAAGATCAATACACCAAATACTACACTGAGATTTATTAGATTTGTTGCTAAAATATCGGTATTAAACCCGAAACTCCCGGCGGATGGCCAGTGAACGAAGAAAACGCAAGAATCGGTTACATTTTTCATATGATTTCCTTTTAATCTCCTCTTATAGATAAACTAAAAAAATCGTTGGATTTTTTCACTTTTTTCCTACTTTTACATAGAAAAAAGTTTCGAAATTAATTTTCGTTTTTTAATTGAGATTTCCCAATTCCCAATAAGAATAATACTTATTGTAATGTAATAGAATTCCTAAATTAGGTACTAGGTTTCATGGGAATTGCGAAAAAACTCCTTTGTTGCAACACTTCTCGTTTGAATTGAACTAATAAGGGGAAGGAAGAAAGCTAGTGGGTAACACTAGTTCTTCATCCTCAAATAAGTCCTTCCCATAGGTTATTTTCCCAACGAATTAAGGAATTCTGTAGAAGCGATGTTTTACTCACTCTAATGTGAAAAAGCAACCTGCAAGTCCACGGCTATAAAAGAAATCTGTATTTCTCATTTCTTTTCTTTTTTTTATCAGATTAAACAAAAGGATTCGCAAATAAAAGCGCTAATGCTACAACCAATCCATAAATTGTTAAAGCTTCCATAAACGCTAAACTAAGTAATAGAGTACCTCGTATTTTTCCTTCTGCCTCGGGTTGTCTTGCAATACCTTCTACAGCTTGTCCCGCAGCAGTACCTTGACCAACTCCAGGTCCAATAGAAGCAAGCCCTACAGCCAATCCAGCAGCAATAACGGAAGCGGCAGAAATCAGTGGATTCATGATCAATTCCTCACACACAAAAAAAAGAAATGGTTAATGATACAATCAACCAATGCATTATGACTTACTTTTTCCATTGCTAATATTTATCCAGCCGAAATAACTAACCACCCCGAATTGAAACTGAAACTTGAAAGAAATCAAAATAATAATATTATATAATTTAATTAGAAAGACTTTACCTTTTTTAGTTACTATTTGTTGAATCTTTATGAATCAATACAACTTGAGTCTTTTTTATAATCATTAATTATCCTTCGATCTTTTTCGTTATTTTCTCTTTTTATTCATTCAATTCGCAGTCATAAACAAAACGAAAGTACTTCAGTTGGTATCTATATCGAAATTCAAGATTAAATATTAGTTCATATAAAACTTGTCAATATCTAATATAAAATATACATATGTTTTTTCCATAAAGTAAACCACCTATTATATTTTGAATTCAATCGGATTTTCTAATCATTCTTCAAAACATCTAATCAGAAAGAATTGACTTCTAGTCATTAGATTCCACATACTTGACCCCCTCTCTACTTATTTTTTTTACATTTCTCAAATATCATTTTTTCTATTACCGTTGGATACCTTTAGGCTCTAAATAAAATGGATTCTCTTGATAGAGTATCTTGCACTACACATACACATATATTACCAGCATCGAAACTAAAAGATAGACTCTTCCTAAGACTAATCAATGATGACCTTCCATGGATTCGCCTATATAAGCTGCGGCTAAAGTTGCAAAAATAAGAGCCTGAATACCACTTGTAAATAATCCAAGAAACATGACAGGTATAGGAACCACTAAAGGTACTAAAGAAACAAGAACAACAACTACTAATTCATCCGCTAATATATTTCCGAAAAGTCGAAAACTAAGTGATAGAGGTTTTGTGAAATCTTCTAAGATGTTAATGGGTAAAAGAATTGGAGTTGGTTGAATATATTTACCAAAATAACCTAATCCCCTTTTTGTAAGACCCGCGTAGAAATAGGCTACTGACGTGAGTAAAGCTAAAGCAACAGTAGTATTTATATCATTCGTGGGTGCGGCTAACTCTCCGTGAGGTAACTGTATGATTTTCCAAGGTAAAAGCGCCCCTGACCAATTAGAAACAAAAATAAATAGAAACATAGTTCCAATAAAGGGAACCCAAGGGCGATATTCTTCTCCAATTTGAGTTTGGCTCACGTCTCGAATAAATTCAAGGACATATTCAAAGAAATTTTGACCGCTAGTCGGAATGGTCTGTGGACTCCGAACAGCTAGAGCAGCTGAACCTAACAATATAGCAATTACAACCCAAGAAGTTATCAATACCTGGCCATGGATTTGGAAACCTCCTATTTGCCAATAGAAATGTTGGCCCACTTCCACACCAGATATATCATATAACCCTTTTAATGTGTTGATTGAGTATGATAGAACATTCATATTGTCTTCTGACAGAAATAGAATAAAAAAAAATTATTTTGATTCAACTTTTTCTTTCTCGACTTATCTATTTGAATTTTCTATTTAGGATACTGATTAATTACATAATATATCCAGTAATTTTTAACTATTTTTTGAGATTCAGCATCGAGTAACCGATATAGAGTTTAGGAAATTGATTTTTTATTTTATTATGAATCACGGATTTCTTATATAGCTAGAGCGGCCTTCACAAATTGCAAATACTAATTTGCTAAGAATTAATCGAATTGAAGCTATAGCGTCATCGTTTGCCGGAATCGAAATATCCGCAAGATCTGGGTCACAATTTGTATCGATTAAACAAATCGTTGGAATTCCCAAAGTAATACATTCTCGAAGGGCCGTATATTCTTCTTGTTGATCAACGATGATTACAATATCCGGTAACCCTGTCATATATTTGATCCCACCCAGATATCTTCGCAAGTGAGATAATTGTCTTTTCAACACGGCTGCATCTCGCTTTGGAAGACGAGTGAGTCTCCCTGCTTTTTGTTCCATTCTCAAGTCCCTAAATTTTTGAAGTCTCGTTTCTGTCGTGGACCAATTCGTTAACATACCCCCAAGCCACTTTTTATTAACATAATGACAACGAGCCCTTATTGCGGCCCGTGCTACTGAATCAGCTGCTTTATTTTTTGTTCCAACAATTAAAAATTGTTTTCCTCTACTTGATGCATCAAAAACTAAATCACAAGCCTCTGATAAAAAACGAGCAGTTCTAGTAAGATTTAAAATATGAATACCTTTACATTTTGCTGAGATATAAGGCGACATTCTAGGATTCCATTTCCGAGTCCCGTGACCAAAATGAACTCCCGCTTCCATCATCTCTTCCAAATTGATGTTCCAATATCTTCTTGTCATTTCCCCCCACACTTTCTCTTTTTTTTTTAATAAAGAGATGAGGTATTCTAAAATAAATAATTGTTCCAACGGAACCTTCTTTTATACCGCGGGTTGTCCATTGATATACAACCCAAATCATTAATCCCTTTCTATTCGTCCTTTTTGAATTTTTTGATTTATTTTATTACTAAATTAAATAACCACCATAACAAAGAAATAAAAGATAAAAAAGAGGAATCTTTTCTATTAAACCCAAATCATTGTTGTTTTGATCTATCACAGACATTTTTTGAAAGACAAGAATCAAATAATTCTCGGTGGTAAAACAAAATATCTCCCATTTCTTTCTCGAATAGATTCTTTTTTTTTTTTTTCAAAGGAATGCCTTTATGTTGACTTGAATAGTGTACGAATCCTTTGAATCCGGTACCGACGGGTATCATTCCCCCCAGAACAACGTTTTCTTTTAATCCTTTCAACCAATCGATACGGCCCCGTAGAGCCGCTTTTGATAAAACTCGAGCAGTTTCTTGAAAACTTGCTTCGGATATAAAACTTTGAGTATTCAGAGATGCTTTCGTTATTCCCAATAGGATAGCTCGGTAACATATCGCTTCTTCTAAAGCGCGCCCCGTTCGTTCCGCCCGAAACAATCCAATGAGTTCTCCGGGCAAAAAAACATTAGACATTCCATCTTCTGCAACCAAGACTTTTGATGTTATTTGACGTACAACAATTTCTATATGCCTATTATGAATCTGCACCCCCTGTGATCGATAAACCTTTTGGATCTTATTAACCAAAGCGATACGACTTTGCGCTATAGTTAATTCAGCTCCAATCAAGAATCCCCACGGCATTCCAAGAATTCTTGTTATACGCTCGTTCCAACCATCAATCCTTTTTGCTAGATTCATCGATATTGAATCAATCGAGCGAACTTCTAAAACTTGTTCTACTTTTGGGAGACCTTGCGTTATGTCACCCGACTTCGATTTTTCATATATAAATGTAACTAAAGTATCCCCCTCATAAATGATTTCCCCATAATGACCATGAACTTTTGCTCCGGGAGTAGCCAAATAGGCCTTAGCCGATCTTATTACGACAGAGTCAAATTGAACAATTAGAACTTGACCAGATTTTAATTGCGGTCTACTTTTGGTTATACATACATTTTCACAAACAAATTGTCCAAGAGAAATTTTTGTGGATGTCTCTTCACAAAAATTATAATGAAGAAAATACCAATTCAATTTGAATGGATTCAAAATGAGGTTACTGCATAGGTCGGGATTATAAATTCTTACATTTTCATCCATTAAATAATATTGAAATTTCAGTAGTTGAAAAGTTTGTTTTAAATTGTCAAGTTGCAAATAATTAGTTACCAAAATCTGATTATGAGTTATTAAATGGTAAAATGAAAAAAAATTCGCAATTTGAATTTGAAGGACTGTTCCTAAAGGACCCAATGAATTACTAATTGGAATTCGGGGATCTTTTTGAATTGATTC